TAATAGTTAATAATAAATAAAAGAAATAGTTAATGATACAATCAACCAACAAATTATGACTTAATTATTCAATTACTAAGATTTATCCAGTCGAAGTAATTAAGAATTCCGAATTGAAATAATAATATTTATTGAACTATCCGAACTACTTCGATATTTCTTTTTTCGTTTCTATCCACGTAGTTTTTGTGAATCCATACAACTTTTGTTCTTATCTTACTTAAATTTTCGAACCATTCTTTGAATTCTTCCTTCTTTTTCTTGATTTAATTTCTTTAATCATTCAATATTCAATTCACAATTATACAGATGAAACGGAAGGGCTTCGTTTTTTGAATCCCTATCTCAATTTCCAGTAGCAGGGCAAATTGAGATCTATAATTAGTTCATATATAACTAGTTAATATCTAATATCACATATACATGTCTTTCTTCCATATCGTAAACCAAATCGTAAACCAATTATTCGTGTCTTAGATTCAATCGGATTCGAGAATCATTCTTTGACTTTGAAACCTCCAAAAAAAGAAAGAGTTGTCTTATAGCGATTAGATTATATACACCTAGTTCGACCCCCCTCACTCCTACTCTATTTTTTTTTTAATCTCGTTTTTTTTTGTTTTTTTTTTTTGAAAGCCCTTTCTTCCTTTTATTGATTATTATCCCATATGGATAGAATCCATTTAAATCAATTTGTTAGACCGAATTATTGCATAGAAATAATAGAAATATCAGAATTTGAGTGAGCTAAATGTAATTTTTTTTTTATTTTTACACTAAATCGTATACTTTTTTTATTTATACCTTATTCCATCTTTCTTTTTTTTTTTTATAACACCTTTTTTTATTTTAAAAATTTCTTTCTATTTTATATATTTATGTTCCCCGAGTAGATTATCTTGAGCCGCAATGTAATGTATGTGCGACGGGCTAAACTAAAAAAAGATTATTTCGAAAACTAGTCAATGATGGCCTTCCATGGATTCACCTATATAAGCCGCAGCTAAAGTAGCAAAAATAAGAGCTTGAATACCGCTTGTAAATAATCCAAGGAACATGACAGGTATAGGAACTACTAAAGGTACTAAAGAAACAAGAACAACAACTACTAATTCATCAGCTAATATATTTCCGAAAAGTCGAAAACTAAGCGATAAGGGTTTTGTGAAATCTTCTAAGATGTTAATCGGTAAAAGGATTGGAGTTGGTTGGATGTATTTACCAAAATAAGCTAATCCTTTTTTTGAAAGACCCGCATAGAAATATGCTACTGACGTAAGTAAAGCTAATGCAACGGTAGTATTTATATCATTTGTGGGTGCAGCTAACTCCCCATGGGGTAACTGTATTATTTTCCAAGGCAAAAGAGCCCCTGACCAATTAGAAACAAAAATAAATAGAAACATAGTTCCAATAAAGGGAACCCACGGACCATATTCTTCTCCAATCTGAGTTTTGCTCACGTCTCGAATGAATTCAAGGACATATTCAAAGAAATTCTGACCGAAAGTGGGAATGGTTTGCGGATTTCGAACAACTAGAATGGCTGAAACTAATAAGATAGCAATTACAACCCAAGAAGTAATAAGTACTTGGGCATGCACTTGGAAACCCCCTATTTGCCAATAGAAATGTTGACCTACTTCCACAGCAGATATATCGTATAATCTTTTTAATGTGTTGATGGAACATAATAGAACATTCATATTGCCCTGCCCTCTAAAAGAAATAGAACTTGAAAAGGAATTATTTTGATTCAACCATCCCCTTTTTGACTTGTCTACTTAAATTTTATATTTTGAATACCGACTAATCACATAATATTTCCGGTTATTTTTATCTTTTTCTTTTTTGCGCGATTTAGTATTAGTAAGTATTAGTAATAGTATTTAGTAATAGTATAGTAACTGATTCCATAAATCTATGAATTCCCCCAACCAAAAACCAAATAAGTTTATTATAAATCAAGAATTTCGTATATAGCTAGAACGACCCTCACAAATTGCAAATACTAATTTGTTAAGAATTAATCGGATTGAAGCTATAGCATCATCATTAGCTGGAATCGAAATATCTGCGAGATCCGGGTCACAATTTGTATCGATTAAACAAATCGTTGGAATTCCCAAAGTGATACATTCTCGAAGAGCCGTATATTCTTCTTGCTGATCAACTATTATTACAATATCGGGTAACCCCGTCATATATTTAATGCCGCCCAGATATGTTTCCAAGTGAGATAATTGTCTCTTCAACATAGCGGCATCTCTTTTTGGAAGACAGTGGAGTCTCCCCGTCTTTTGTTCCGTTCTCAAGTCCCTGAACTTATGAAGTCTCGTTTCTATAGTAGACCAATTCGTTAACATACCGCCGAGCCATTTTTTATTAACATAATGAGACCGAGCTTTTATTGCAGCCCGCGCTACTGAATCAGCTGCTTTATTTTTTGTACCAACAATTAAGAATTGTTTTCCCCTAGTTGCTGCATCAAAAACTAAATCACAAGCTTCTGATAAAAAACGAGCAGTTCTAGTAAGATTTGTAATATGAATACCTTTACGCTTTGCGGATATATAAGGTGCCATTCTAGGATTCCATTTCCTAGTACCATGGCCAAAATGAACTCCTGCTTCCAGCATCTCTTCCAAAGTTATGTTCCAATATCTTTTTGTCATTTAGCCCCACACTTTTTTTTTTTTGAAAAAAAAAAGAGACCGGGTATCCTAAAATAGAAATAAATAATTGTTCCGATGGAACCTTCTCTTCTACCGAAGATTGGCCGTTGATACATGATCAGGCCATTCATTTTTTTTTTTTTCTATTTATTATTTTTATTGTCTTTATTATCTTTTATTACCAAATCAAATGACTGCGTTTAAAGGGGATGAATCCGCTCTTAGGAATCATTAAATCCTAGAAATGATTGCTCTGATGTATCGCATAAATTCTTTGAAATGAAAAAATCAAAAAATTCTCTGTGGTGGAACAAAATATCTCCCATTTCTCCCTCGAATACATTATTTTTTTTGGTTTCCAAGGTAATCTTGTTACGTTGCCTTGGCCTTGAACGGCGCATTACTCTTTTGAATCCGGTACCAACGGGTATCATTCCCCCTAAAACAACGTTCTCTTTCAGACCTTTCAACCAATCGATACGACCCCGGAGAGCGGCTTTTGCTAAAACTCTAGCAGTTTCTTGAAAACTCGCTTCGGATATGAAACTTTGAGTATTCAGAGATGTTTTTGTTATTCCCAATAATAGAGCTCGGTAACAAATCGCCTCTTCCAAGGCACGCCCCGTTCGTTCAGCTCGCAACAATCCAATTAGTTCGCCGGGTGAAAAAACATTAGACATTCCATCTTCTGAAACCAAGACTTTTGATGTTATTTGACGCACAATAATTTCTATATGTCTATTATGGATGTGCACTCCCTGGGATCGATAAACCTTTTGGATTTTATTAACTAAAGAAATACGACTTTGCACTATAGTTAGCTCAGCACCAATCAAGAATCCCCAGGGAATGCCGAGAATTCTTGTTAGACGCCCGTTCCAAGCGTCAACTCTCTTTTCTAGGTTCATCGATATTGAATCAATCGAACGAACTTCTAATACCTGTTCCACTTTTGGAAGACCTTGTGTTATATCACCAGATCGCGATTTTTCATATATAAATGTAACTAATATATCTCCTTCATAAAGGATTTCTCCATAATGGCCATGAACAGTTGCTCCTGGAGTCGCCAAATAAAGGTTAGCCGATCTTATTACTACAGAATCAATTTGAACAGTTAGAACTTGACCCGGTTTTAGGTGTGGTCCATTTTTCGTTTGAGCTATACATACATTTTCACAAATAAATTGCCCAAGGCGAATTATTGTAAACGTTTTTTCACAATAATTATGATGATAATTATGATGGAGAAAATGCCAATTCAAATGGAATGTATTTAAAATGATGTTACTGCTTAGATCGGGCTTATAAATTCTCTCGTTTTCGTCCATTAAATAATATTTAAATACTTGAAAAGTTTCCTTTAATTTGTCAAGTTGCAAATTTTTAGTTATCGAGATCTGATTATGAGTTATTAAACGGTAAAATGAATAAAAATTTGCAACTTGAAGGGCTATTCCTAAAGGGCCTAACAAATTCTTAATTGGAATTAGAAGATCTCTTTTAATTTTATGAATTCCTTCTTTTATCCCATTGTGATATTTTACATCGTTGAATGGTCCCATTTGAAAACAATTAGATGATGACAAAATTATCAAAGATCGACATTCCTTATTTCTATTCAACAACATACGAATAGTTCCGTGATTTTGGCTAAGTGATTGTTGAATTTTTGCCTTGGAATAAATAGAAAAAAATGGATTGATATTGGTCCGATCTGACTCATTATCCGAGATCAATCCTGAACCGGACGGATCATTCCTTTTTCTGATATACGAAATATGGGATTTCACTAAGTCAATTCTTAGGAAATCTCCAATCAAACCATTTGTACTTACTTCAACAAAAGAAGCGCGGGCCTCTTCGATAGAAGAACTTTTTTTGTCTTGATCCCAATTCAAGACTAAACAAGTCCGAACTAATTGAATGCTTGTGTCATAAATTCCCCGAATTGATTTTCCATTTCCATAAAGAATATAATTGAGAATTTTAAGTTCCAGATTATCCCTTTCCTGGAACAGATCTTGGGGGAAAAGTTTTACAAAATTGATACTGTCTGCTATTTCATATAGAATTACGGGTCGAACCAAAACAAAATACTTTTTCTTGGTAGTTGTGATCCATTGGACATAGATCCAATTTTTAATTTTTTTTGATTCCTTAGAATTTTTTTTTACCGTTCCGGTTGGTATCAAGATACCACTGTGTCGGAATATCTTATCCATCTCTCCGGGAAAATGGATATCCCCAGAAAATATTTTTAATTCAATCCTTTTTTTTTTCTTCTCCACTCGGACCAATCCGCCTACTCGACTTCTTATATTT